TTTGAAAAATTTTTCCGGCGTAAGCCAACGGAGGAAACTGATAAATCTTGATAGTCCTTCCATTACTAATGGAGTGTCTATGTCTACGAGCCGAGTTTGGAATTCGATTGGATAGCAGGACGGAAATCGAATTCCGTTTTTATTTTAGTTGCGGAAAGGCCAGAAGAAACTTTGTATACCTATTCATCAAAGTCTTTGAGTACTCTGGCATTCAATCAATATTAATTCGATTGAATGAGTAATTGGCTTTTACTTAATATATATACCTGTTTTCTTTTTTCGTTAACCTCTAGTCAAGAACATAATAGGGCGTCCTCCGATTGTTTCATAGAGACAATAAGGAGACGTTAAGTTAAGGATTAGATCAAAAGAAAATGGGAAAGAAATAGGGTATGGGCTAGGTAGTGATCTACCTTTCTTCTATTTTTTTATACTTTTTATTTAACTTAATGAAGGGCAACAAAAGAAAGAATCGATTTTTATTATTTATACATACTACATATTAGTATCATTTCTTTGATACTTCCAAGGGGGTCTCCGCATATTTTTCTTGTGCTTAATCTTTTCTGATTATACTAGAACTCTTATAAGACTCCTTATAAGTTAGAGTTGGATTTATTTGATTGTTTCATCAACGATCTTAAGTCAGAATTTTTGACTCTGCGCCAGTGATTCCACTATTATTTATTAGTGAACAATAATTCAAGAATTCCGTCATAGAGACAGGGGACATAATTCACATGGATATAGTAAATCTCGCTTGGGCTGCTTTAATGGTAGTCTTTACATTTTCTCTTTCACTCGTAGTATGGGGAAGAAGTGGACTCTAGAAGTATTACTAATTGTAATTGAGTTTAGGAATTAAACTGTATCAATTTTTTTATAAATCGTTCAGGTCTGAAAAGCTTTTTTTAGTTGAAATTTCACTATTTCAACACTATTTCAATTTAAAATTCAATTTTTAAATTGAAATAGAAATAAAAAAATCTCTGCATTTCAAAATTTTCTTGAGTTTTAGTGTAGTAATATGGTTTATGAATAATATATATTAATATATATGAAGAATATTCTTTCAATCAAACAAATATTTCAATTATTTCCGTGTTTGTATTTCGAAAGTAAAAAGAATACAAAGTAAAAGAAATACAAATGGTAGTAAATTTATTCCAACTGAATTCTTGATCAATTTTCTATTTCGATGAACCGACTCTTACTAAAATTAGATATGGACTGTAAGGAAGAGTTGAACTTTTTTTATTTTACTTTTTTATTATTCAAAAAGAAAATAATTCTGTTATTACATTACCATTACGTAGATACACATTTTCTATCGGAAACAACACAGACATAGTAGTTCTTTAACGAGATACTACACAGACTAAAATAGTGCCTTGTCTTGGGCGAGTCACATATTGCGCACTTCCCGTTTGTTTTAATATTTTGAAAATTTGATTTATGTTGTACTTGTTTTATTGAACTCACTATTCAAACGTTAAAAGAGGTTTACTAACCCCCCCCCCCCCCCTTTTTTTTTCGAAATTCGAAGGAGTTTCCATAGATCATCTGGAAACTGATCGATCAATGACTTCTTCGTCAGAATGCTATGCTAATAAAAAGATTACTTTAATTTTCTTTTATTATACCCATCAAAGAGGCCCTTGATTCTTTTGATAGGGATTCATATTGAAAATAATCAGCAATCCGGGAATTAGAATCGTACGAGGAGTCGCTTTTCAATTATTTCAAATTAATTGAAATCAACACAAATTAAATATAAGACAGATGGATAAAGCAAAGAAATAGAATTGGGGGGGGCACTATATACATTATATATAATATGTAATTGATATCCATATATATACCGATATATAGAAATCTGACGATACTATTGTAGATTGATCTCTATTAAATTAATCCGGATTACAATACACCTTATATACACTACAATAACAATAGTAGATAGTATGGTAGAAAGATTCAGATATTTCTTTCTACCATACTATCGTATTTATTTCATAGAATACGGCGAATTCTAGTCTGCCCAGTTCATTTAAGACGCGAAATTTGAATCCCTTTCTTCTCTTCAATTATTGATAACAACTAAAAAGTCCAGTTTAATTCAAATTAATCACCTTGGCTGACTGTTTTTACGTATATTATAAGTAAAAAAGCGGTAGGAACTAGAATAAACAGTGCAGTAGCAATAAATGCGAGAATATTTACTTCCATAATCTCATTGTTTCGTTTTTCTTTAATTTAATTCGCAATAACTCGGGAGTTAATCCCATAGAGATAATAAATCTTTCGCTTGTAAATTCAATGGGATGAATTACATCTCTATGATATTGAATCGGATCAATATCATGAATAACAATATCTGCACTATCAAATCAACTCATCGTCAAGAATTGAATAGTATAACATAGGAAGATCTTTTATCCATACCGAACTCCAAATTTTATTCCTGATCCAACCAATAATTTTCCTTTATTTTTTATTTATCATTCTTTTTTATTCTTTCTTTTATATAACCTACTGCCCTTTTTGTACAACCATCTGATGAAGTATCATTGAACCGCCCTTACACTTACCATTGATTCTAAACAACCCCCAACAAACAATAGAAGATAAATTAAAAAAAAGGGAAGGAGTTAAGTTCGAAACTTCTTTTTTTACTGATCGAATCTAATCTCCTTGGAAAACAAAAGAAGGATGATAAAGACGAGTACAAGTTTCGGTATAAAAAATCTAATATTCCATCAAATTAACTATATTAATATTATTTATTTTTATATAAAAATAAATAAAGTTTGTTCTTTCAAGTAAACCCCTCAAGTAAACCCCTTAAAAAAAAAGGCGCTCCCCTAATAAAAAAGCGACCCCTGAAAGTATTCTATTACAATAACTAAGCTAAGTTATTTTATATCGTGCAAATTCCATTTATATATGTACTTCCGGGAAACATACAGTACTCTACTCTATTCGACAGAGTAGCAGTAATCGAAAAAGCCATACCCGGTACAGTATGGTATCTCTTGGAATCCTGAATGTGATGCTACCAATAATTGTCCTAATCCACATATGTCTATCGCTCATCAATCGAATCAGTACTAGTCAAAGAAATGAAAATTCCCCGATTGATGATAAATGTGAAATAAAAAAGAAATAAAGAAGAGGGATTCCCGTTGGGAACGAAATTCGACTTACTTTCACAAAAAATAGAGAGCGGAGTTTAGATATTTTTTTATTGGATCCGTCGGGACTGACGGGGCTCGAACCCGCAGCTTCCGCCTTGACAGGGCGGTGCTCTGACCAATTGAACTACAATCCCAAGTAAATACAATAATAAAATAAAGTATTATGTATACATATTTTTATTATTTTATTCTAACCCCTTCAATTTTGAATTTAGATTCAAATTGGCGTGTTGTAACAGAGCCGCGAGTGATATATACAATACTCATATGGGTATGCGCTTTAGTGAGACCGACCTGGATTACTAGTAATCCTTTCGTTATTGCCAAATAAACGGGATAATTACTCTTTCAATGAAAAGGTTTTTTTCTTTATCCCTTTCCTTCGATTGTATTTTATACTTTTTTATACTTACAGATCCTGATATGAATCTAGATCATTATCAAGATCCTAATTTGTTGGAAAAATAGAGTAAATAAATAGTGCTATAGATATAGCAGAGAAGAAAATTTCTCGTACATATACATATTGGGGAATCGGGCATTTCTGGAGAGCACAAAATGGGTTATATGATACCATTTTGTGGTAGATCGGCGGATTTTTGGGCCGAGCTGGATTTGAACCAGCGTAGACATATTGCCAACGAATTTACAGTCCGTCCCCATTAACCGCTCGGGCATCGACCCAGGAAGAATAAATTCCAGGCTTATTGATAATCCATGATCAACTTCCTTTCGTAGTACCCTACCCCCAGGGGAAGTCGAATCCCCGCTGCCTCCTTGAAAGAGAGATGTCCTGGACCGCTAGACGATGGGGGCATATCATACTTGAACGACCGCCAGGATACTATGCTGATAGTATGCACAATTTTAAAAATTGTCAATATAATGGGATGGTATGACTCGAGACGGAGGATCTTTCCATCTTTCACGATTCTATAGCATTTTTTTCCGCCAATAATTTAGTTCATAATTTAGTTCAGAGGCTGCGCCAAATTTCTTTATCAATCATTCAATGAAATATGTTGGATCCCTGTTAAATTAGTAGGTACGTGTATCATTATGATGTCAATTAGGATCGGAAAAAATACATTGTCATTGTATTGCTATTTATCAAATCCAATATCAATAAACCATTTTATTTTAACTATATTCACTAGTATATCCTCCCCTAGAATTTTATTTAACAGACAAGTCAAATTTTTCATTTCTGAACGAACCACTATGCGTATAAGATATAGTCTTATATGTACATATATTATAATAAGTCTATATACTAAACTCATAGTGGCTAGTGACTTTATTCAGGAATTGAATCAAACGAGCCCTTTTAACTCAGTGGTAGAGTAACGCCATGGTAAGGCGTAAGTCATCGGTTCAAATCCGATAAGGGGCTTTGGTTTTTTCATAAATAAAAAAAAAACCGGCGGTAGTATTCCTATTTGAATTACGAATAAAGTTATTGTGGATATTTGTAATAAATCAAAGTAACAAATTATATAATGTAATATAGGTATAATTTTTTATCATTATATAAATGATAACATACTAATAAATTAGAGTTAAATTAGAGTATAGTTATAAATTTGCTAATATTATTATAATGAATTATTAATGAATTATAAATTATAATAAATATGGATAAGTCGTCTCCTTGAATAAAATATTCTCATTACTTTCCTATTTTCCATTATTCCAATTAAATCGATTAGAAATCAACAAAAGAAAAAGTAAGTGGACCTAACCCATTGCACCATAATTCTATTCACTATTCTGATATTAAAATTCGATAGAGATAAAATTGGA